CTCATTAAAATCTCATTAAAATTAAGTAATAGTCTTCGTTTTTTTTTTATTGAATCTTTTCCCTAACCCAATATTGATATCGAAAAGATTTCATTTCTAAGATAGAAACGTCAAAAAATTGAAATGATTTCAAAATAAATCAAATCCAAATAGTAACGGAACGGGGCGGATGTAGCCAAGTGGATTAAGGCAGTGGATTGTGAATCCACCATTCGCGGGTTCAATTCCCGTCGTTCGCCCATTTTTGCCCATTTTTATTTTGTTATATATTTGTATATTCTTTAATATTGAAATGATTTTATGAAATCTTCATAAATATTAACGACGAGATCGATTGTCATTTTTCGCATGTCCTCGGAAATTTCGAGTAGGGGAAAATTCTCCTAATTTATGGCCTACCATACCCTCTGTTATAAAAATAGGTAGATGTTCTTTTCCGTTATGTATAGCAATAGTATGACCAATCATTGTGGGTATAATAGTAGATGACCGGGACCAAGTTACTATTATTTCTTTTTCTGATCGTTTGTTAAGTGTCTTTATTTTTCTTAATAAATGGTTTGCTACAAAAGGATTTTTTTTTCGTGAATGTGTCATATTCAAGTGAATTACTCCTCTTTTTTTTTTCTTTTTTGTAAATAGGAAAGAAAAAAAATTCTATTTTCTTTCCTATTTACTACGTCGACGAAGAATCAAATGATCACTATATTTCTTCCTTTTTCTACTCCTTCTCCCAAGTGCAGGATAACCCCAAGGGGTTGCGGGTTTTTTTCTACCAATTGGGGCCCTTCCTTCCCCACCCCCGTGGGGATGGTCTACAGGGTTCATAACGACTCCTCTGACTACAGGACGTTTACCTAGCCAACGTTTAGATCCGGCTCTATCCAAACTTTTCTGGCTCACCCCAACATTACCCACTTGTCCGACTGTTGCTGAACAGTGTTTGGATATCAAACGGACCTCTCCAGAAGGTAATTTTAATGTGGCCGATTTACCCTCTTTTGCAATCAGTTTTGCTACAGCACCTGCTGCTCTAGCTAATTGTCCACCCTTTCCAAGTGTGATTTCTATGTTATGTATGGCCGTGCCTAAGGGCATATCGGTTGAAGTAGATTCTTCTTTTTGATCAATCAAAACCCCTTCCCAAACTGTACAAGCTTCTTCCAAAGCATACGGCTTTCTGGATGTAGATGATGATATCTATACAGATGGATCTGATCAATATCATACCATGAAGTACCAAATGAGTGTACAAATGAGTGTATATATATAGGAATCCAAATCTTCCAAATCATTCATGGTATGATTTTCTACATCCTAGGTCTTCCCGTTCCGTCATCTGGCTTATGTTCTTCATGTAGCATTCAGACCGAATGACTCTATGAAATTACATTGATACTTCCACATATGAAGGGTAACGTAGGAGACATCTCTATTTTTCCCCGGGAAATCTTTAGAACTACCACTCCTTAGCTTTCCATTTGCCTCTGACCATCAAATGAAATGTGAATAATCCGTTCTCCTCTTTTTTTTTTTTAAACAGGGGGCACTTCTGATTCTGTCGGTGCTTGAAACAATTTTGTCTTCTCCATATTACTATATCTCTAGAGTCAATAATTTTATATGAGGAACTACTGAACTCAATCACTTGCTACCCTTACTCTTCAGTTTTCTGTTGAGGTCTATCCTGTAGAGGTACTCCAATTGGATCAGTGATCGATTTCTAGGTTTCGTCGTAAACCTAATTGGTTACTTCCAATTACGTAAATCCATAGTTCAAACCGCACTCAAAGTTAGGGCATTTCCCATTTGTATAGGAACTTCTGTACCAGAAATAACGGTATCTCCAATTATAGCCCCTCTGGGATGTAAAATATATCTCTTCTCACCATCCCCATAGTGGATGAGACAAATGTATGCATTTCGATTAGGGTCGTATTCGATGGTGACGATTCTACCATATATGTCTTTTTCTTTCCGTCGAAAATCTATTTGACGGTATAGACGCTTATGACCTCCCCCTCTATGCCTTGCGGTAATGATTCCTCTGGCATTACGACCTTTACAACGATGCTGTCCATAAATCAAATTGTTTTTCTTTCGTGGATTGGATTTCGCTTGACTGTCTACGGCTCCATTGCGTGTGCTCGGGGTAGAAGTTTTGTATAAATGTATCGCCATGCTATTAAGTATTTGGATTTAAGTTGTTTTCTTGACAATAGGTGGAATAGAATAACCCGGTTGAAGCGTAATGATCATACGTCTGTAACGCATTGTATGTCCTCTAATAGGTCCCATTCTTTTAACCTTTCCCGGGAGTCGATGACTATTCACGGCCATCACCTTGACACCAAAGAAGAGTTCGACCCAATGCTTTATTTCTGTCTTAGTTAATCCTGATTCGACATGAAAAGTATATTGATTTTTTAACAATAACAGAAAACTTTTGTCTGTAAGTACTATATCTTTTATTATTCCATCCATAAATCTATTTTCTTCCTTATGAGTTTGAGTTTAAATTAAGAATGCTAGATCTTACGATTGCTATCTTTGATATGAATATACCACACCAATTCGTTATGTATTGATGATGAGATTCCTTTGATCAAGAACCAATTCCAATAGACTTATTGGAGGGTCCCCTTGGCGTGCATCCAGTAGGAATTGAACCTACGAATTCGCCAATTATGAGTTGGGCGCTTTAACCATTCAGCCATGGATGCTTAGTGGGGATCCTCTTACATGGTGAATAACCAAATTCCAATTGAAAGGAAATTTTGAATATAAATCAATGCAATTTAGAGGAAGAATTCTATTTATGAAGGTAGATACATTCAAATCCTGTATTTTCGAATTGAGAGAGATTAAGAATTCTCACCATTTCTTAGATTCATGGACCCGATTCAGCGGGATCTTTCATTCACATTTTTTTCACCAAGAGCGTTTGATCAAACTCTTAACTTATTTGATTCATGTAACAGGAGAAAGGTTTCCCAT